TGAATAGAGTTTTTTGAACAGTTTTTGTAAGAAAACCATTTTCTCTTTATCCTCCCAGCCTAGAAGGAAAGATCCTTCTTTTACTATGATGAAAAATTTTCGATTTTGATCGCTTTATAGTTAGAATTGATTGGTTGTACCTACCCAATAATCTAGAATGATTCACTATTCACTCGATTTTAGGTTTTTGGGTCATAATCATTATGTAGGAGAGATGGCCGAGTGGTTGAAGGCGTAGCATTGGAACTGCTATGTAGGCTTTTGCTTACCGAGGGTTCGAATCCCTCTCTTTCCGTACCTTCACCTAATTCATCAATCTTACTAACCACAATAGATCAAATAGCAATGGATACAACTATTCCAACAGTTAGACCTTTTTTTGATAAGGATTCTCTATTCCTAATGGCTGTGGTACGGAAAATACTGTGAAAGAAAAGAGTAGAGTAGACAAGGAATGAAAATCTCCCTCTCGGTCTATGATACCTAAATGGAAGAAAAATCCGGATCAAACCCTTATTTATCTTAACCTTAGGTTAATTTACTTCGCCGAAAGGGAGCAAAATGGGCGAACCCTTATTCTTATTAGTGTTGATTTTACTTTTTGTTAGGTTTAAGTCTGACGAGAATAATATTCTACAACTAGCAATTCATTTATTTTCAAACCGACCCATTTACTATCTATTATTTGATTGACTAATCCTTTATATTGGAATGGTTGAAGAGTCAAATGGTTTGGCAATTCCTCATGGGGGGATGAATCCAGAGAATTTTGAATTAGAGCTTTAGATTTTTGTTCATCCCTCGCCGCAATAGTATCTCGGGGTTTGCAGCGATAACTTGGTATATCTACTATACGACCATTGACTAAAATATGTCTATGATTAACTAATTGGCGAGCTCCCGGAATAGTCGGAGCCATACCCAACCGAAAAAGAATGTTATCCAGGCGCATTTCAAGTAATTGTAATAAAACCTGACCTGTTGACCCTTTTGCCTTTCCGGCGATACGAACGTATTTAAGTAATTGTCGTTCTGTAAGACCATAATGAAAACGCAATTTTTGTTTTTCTTCTAGGCGAATTCGATATTGGGATTTTTTCCCGGAACGCGATTGGTTTCTAAGATCACTTCCAGCTCTGGGCCTTTTATTAGTTAGCCCTGGTAAAGCCCCCAGGCGGCGTATTTTTTTGAAACGAGGACCTCGGTAACGCGACATAAAGACTCCTTCTTCTTATTTATATTTAATTATTATTTCTTATTGATGAAATTTCATTCTACAGAATAAACCTAAACTAAAAATGAACTAAATTCTAAATAAAGCGAAATTTACTGAAGTATTATTCTATTAAAGAATAATGAGATGAGTTGGATAAATATCCAGATCTTTATATTCTATATATAGAAAAAGAAAAGGATTCTTTTCGTGAGATAGTTGGAAATTCCTATCATATAATAAATAAATTAATAAATAAATGGCTTTTGCCAAAAGAGGAAGACATTTTTTTCAATATTCTTTGAAATCAAAGATGCATTATCCATCATGTAAAACATCGAATAAAATAAATAGAGAAAAGCCGACTATCGGAATCGAACCGATGACCATCGCATTACAAATGCGATGCTCTAACCTCTGAGCTAAGCAGGCTCACATAACATAAATTCCACATGCATAGGAATTCAATAAACTCTTAGAATCTTTGCTATTCACTATTATACTATTTTAATTCTTAGCTATTCATATTCGCTATTCATAATGAATATGAATATATTAAAGAATAGAATATATAATTTGGAATAACTGTTAAATATTATAGAAGATAACGATTAATCTAGCGATATAGAATAATCTAGCGATATAAAATTTCCTTTTTTTATCACAATTAAATATATATTTTATTTTAATATGATTTGAATTTTGAATTCAAAAATCATAAAAAAAAAAAAAAGAATCGACCGTTCAAGTATTCTAAATTTCATGGGGAAATGAGTGGAAGAGAGACAGATGTATAGCGTATGTATCCACCTATATTGAATTGCCGATACAGAAATGATAAAATCGTTTTTGATTAGACCGAATATGAGCCTCCTATAGATATAGAAGATGAAAGAAGATAGACAAAAAATCAAAGACAAAGAGGAGAAAACACTTTTTCGAGACAGGAATCGGCATCTATCTAATGAATTCAATGCTACCGGTATAAAAAAAAGGGAACGAGATCACAATGAGATTTTCATCTCAAAAAGGGGGATATGGCGAAATCGGTAGACGCTACGGACTTAATTGGATTGAGCCTTGGTATGGAAACTTACTAAGTGATAACTTTCAAATTCAGAGAAACCCTGGAATTAATAAAAATGGGCAATCCTGAGCCAAATCACGTTTTCCGAAAACAAACAAAGGTTCAGAAAGCGAAAATCAAAAAGGATAGGTGCAGAGACTCGATGGAAGTTGTTCTAACGAATGGAGTTGATTGTCTTACGTTAGTAGAGGAATCCTTCT